GGGAGGTTTGTGATGATTTTGAAATCCTTTCTACTAGGTAATCTATTATCCTTATGCATGAAGATAATAAATTCGGTCGTTGTGGTCGGACTCTATTATGGATTTCTGACCACATTCTCCATAGGGCCCTCTTCTCTCTTCCTTCTCCGAGCTCGGGTTATGGAAGAAGGAACCGAGAAGGAGGTATCAGCAACAACTGGTTTTATTACGGGACAGCTCATGATGTTCATATCGATCTATTATGTGCCTCTGCATCTAGCATTGGGTAGACCTCATACAATAACTGTCCTAGTTCTACCGTATCTATTGTTTCATTTCTTCTGGAACAATCACAAAAACTTTTTTTATTATGGATCTACTACCAGAAATTCAATGCGTAATCTCAGCATTCAATGTGTATTCCTGAATAATCTAATTTTTCAATTATTCAACCATTTCATTTTACCAAGTTCAACGTTAGCCAGATTAGTCAACATTTATATGTTTCGATGCAACAACAAGATGTTATTTGTAACAAGTAGTTTTGTTGGTTGGTTAATTGGTCACATTTTATTCATGAAATGGGTTGGATTGGTATTATTCTGGATACGGCAAAATCATTCTATTCGATCTAATAAGTACCTTGTGTCAGAATTGAGAAATTCTATGGCTCGAATCTTTAGTATTCTCTTATTTATCACCTGTGTCTACTATTTAGGCAGAATGCCGTCGCCTATTGTCACTAAGAAACTGAAAGAAACCTCAGAAACGGAAGAAAGGGGAGAAAGTGAGGAAGAAAGCGATGTAGAAACTACTTTCGAAACGAAGGAGACTAAACAGGAACAAGAGGGATCCGCCGAAGAAGACCCTCCCCTTTGTTCGGAAGAACAGGAAGATCCGGAAAAAATAGATGAAACGGAAGAGATCCGAGTGAATGGAAAGGAAAAAACAAAGGGGGAATTCCACTTTCACTTTAAAGAGACATGCTATAAAGATAGCCCAGTTTACGAAGATTCTTATCTTGATAGGTATCAAGATAATTGGGAATTGGGAAGACTTAAAGAAGAGAAAAATGAAAAGACTTATTTCTGGTTTGAAAAACCTCTTGTGACTTTTCTTTTCGATTATAAACGATGGAATTGTCCATTGCGATATATAAAAAATGATCGGTTTGAAAATGCTGTACGAAATGAAATGTCACAATATTTTTTTTATACATGTCCAAGTAATGGGAAACAAAAAATATCTTTTACATATCCACCTAGTTTATCGACTTTTTCGGAAATGATAGAACGAAAAATGTCTTTGTACACGACAAAAAAATTATCCCATGGATACCTGTATAATTTGGGGGTTTATACCAATGAACAAAAAAAATAATAAAAATATTGATACATAAAAAAAATATAAGAATAAATAAGACGAGATTCGTCCACCCCCCATATATCTGATCCCTTCACCTATAAGGGAACTTGTAAGGCCAACTCCGTTTGTAATTCCATCAATTATATGTCTATCAAAAAATTGAGTTAGTTCGGTTAATCCTCTTATACCCCTGGTTAAAACCCTAGTATAAAAAATATCTATGTAACCACGATTATATGACCAATTGTATATAATATTCTTGATTTGGTCCAAGATAATTCTCTTAGGTCCCCTTTTTACAAATGAATTGATTAAGTCCAAATTATAGAAAAATGAATAAACAGACCCATATAAAATATATGCTATGAATAATCCGAAAATGGCTATACTTACTGAAAAAATGGAATTTGTAAAAAATTCATACCAATTCACAGAATAATTCGAATTTGGATGGAAAAGGTTTTGTGATGGGGTTAACCATTTCGATAATATATCAAAATCCATTACTCCTTGATCAAAAGAAATTCCTATCGATCCAACGAACAAAGTAAATAGTACCAATACAAGCAGAGGAAATAGCATAGTGTTGTCTGATTCGCGAGGATACATGGAAGTATATTTATTTCCAAAATAAGTACTAAAGTATCGTATCCTATCATTATAAATAATTTTATATGTATCTTTTGAAAAAAAGTGGATCTTATTATTCACTGTTGATAAATGTAAATTTTTATTGACTCTTTTTGGTGCTTCTTTTCCCCATAGAGATATTGAATAGAACGGGTTGTTTTTAGTGCTACTGTGGTTTTGAAAATAAACGCGCAAATACCCATCAAAGGTAAGTAAATATACCCGAAACATATAAAATGCGGTTAATCCTGCTGTGAAACAAGATATTATTGCAAAAATTGGTGAATATAACCAACTATCATTAAGAATTTCATCTTTGGACCAAAAACAAGCAAGAGGTGGAATACCACAAATAGAAAGTGTACCTAATAAAAAAGTAGTTCTTGTAATTGGAACATATCTTGTTAAACCACCCATAAGAACCATATTCTGACTTTTTTCTGGTGAATATCCAACAATAGGTTCCATTGAATGAATAATAGATCCAGATCCCAAAAACAATAAAGCTTTAGAATAGGCATGAGTGATCAAATGGAATAAAGCCGCTCGATAAGAACCTATACCTAGAGCTAACATAATATAACCTAATTGAGACATTGTAGAATAGGCTAAACTTCTTTTAATGTCTCTTTGAGCAAGAGAAAAAGTAGCTCCTAATAGTACTGTTATTACACCTATTAAAGAAATGAAATTCATTATATAAGGTATGTCTATGAAAAGAGGAATAAGTCGAGCTACAAGAAAAATTCCTGCTGCTACCATAGTAGCAGCGTGTATAAGGGCCGAGATAGGAGTAGGTCCTTCCATGGCATCAGGTAACCATACGTGGAGGGGGAATTGTGCAGATTTAGCAACTGCACCGACAAATAATAAAGAGGCACACAAAGTAGCAAATAAAGAGCTGACCCCATTATTATGGATCAGGTTATTAGCTATTTCGAACAAATCCCGAAATTCCAAACTACCTGTTATCCAATAAAGACCTAAGATTCCTAATAATAAACCAAAATCTCCTACACGATTAGTTACAAAAGATTTTTGACAAGCACTTGTGGCAATCGGTCGTGTAAACCAAAACCCTATTAATAAGTATGAACACATTCCCACTAGTTCCCAAAAAATATGAATTTGTATCAAATTAGAACTAGTAACTAATCCCAACATGGAAGTATTGAAAAAACTCATATAAGCAAAAAATCTCAAATATCCTTGGTCGTGAGACATATAATTGTCACTATAAATAAGAATCATGACTCCAACAGTAGTAATTAGTATTGACATAATAGAAGAAAGTGGATCGATCAAGTATCCAAACTCTAAGGAAAAATCAATATCTATGGTCCAAGACCATAGATATTGATAAATAAAACTTCCATTTATTTGTTGAATAGACAGATTAGCCGAAAATCCCATAGCTATACTTAACAGAAAAACACTAGGAAAAGCCCACATACGACGAATATTTTTTGTTGCTGTCGGAATAAGTATAAGTCCAAATCCTATTGACATAGTAACTGTAAGTGGAAGAAAAGGTATTATCCATGCATATTGATATGTATGTTCCATAAGAAAACAAATTGATATTTTTTTTTATAATTAAAAATTTTTTAGTAATTGTTTCCGATTCACCAATTCTTATCTCTTTCGAAAAGAACAATAAACAATAATAATAATAAAATAAATAATAATAAAATAGAATCTAATATATAATATTAATTATTAATTAAAAAAATGATAATAAAATATATATATTATTTGTTATGTTTGTTATGTTTATGTTAATTAAATATGTTTATGTTAAATTGTTATATTTATTGTTAATTAAATATGTTTATGTTAAATTGTTATATTTATGTTAGATGTTATGTTATATTTATGTTAGATGTTAAAAGTAAAAAAAAAAAAAACGATCTATTCCGAACAATACATGTCTTTCACATACAACAATAAATAAAAATGAGTAACCCTTTTTTGAATGGCAGTTCCAAAAAAACGTATTTCTATGTCAAAAAAACATATTCGTAGGAATATTTGGAAGAAAAAGGGATATTTAACTGCAGTAAAAGCTTTTTCTTTAGCGAAATCGGTTTCTACCGGACATTCAAAAAGTTTTTTTGTGCGACAAACAAATAATAGAGTCTTGGGATAATCGGAATTAACATAGCCCGAAGAACTGAAAATTTTTTTAAGATGAACGATTCACACTAATTAATGTATTGAACTACTCAATATTAGTTAGAACTAGCTGCTGTGGTATGTAGAATAAAAGTTTTCTGTATACTGGGTTCTTAAATATAGTATTTTTCCCTATCCATTAACTTTTCACAATAGAGAAATAGAATTAAGATTTTCTATTGTGAATAGTACAATTGCCATAGAGATTTAAACTCTTTTATTTTGTTATATGCCTAGCCTAAAATATATGCCTAGCCTAAAACTTAATTGATTTGGTAAATGTTACCTATTTATATTATATACACAATGAAGAGTATTAATACTTAATGATACTAAAGTATCGGAATCGTTAGAAAAATTCCAAATGGATTTAGTGATGAAATTGTAATACATATCTTTGTTATTTGATTTTTTTTTCATTGAAAAAAAAAAATCAATCTTTTTCATTTTGAATCCGATGAAATCGGATAAATGAAAAACGAATCATCAAAAAAAGAAAATGGAAAGAAAAAGGGACAATTCTTAATTCTATATCTCGACTGAGAGCAAAACTATCGAAATTCCAACTGTGTTGTGTCGGGGAAACTTAGTTTATAGTACGTGAAAGTTGATTGTTAAAATAAAACTGAACCTAGGGCGATCCTAACTAAGGATTATTTTATTGAATTTATTATTTATTGAAGATTCAAATATGAATTTAAACGAGTCTTTTTTTCATCGATTCTAATTCTAATGTTTCCTAAACTATTGAATCCTCCATTCTCGACGATTCAACATGAATTGAATATTATTATTTCAAGTAAGCCACCATGGTGAAATCGGTAGACACGCTGCTCTTAGGAAGCAGTGCTAGAGCATCTCGGTTCGAGTCCGAGTGGTGGCATTCTCTAAAAGAGACACAATGTATCCTATAATGAATGTATTCAATTTCCAATTTCAATTCTGTAATGGGACCCCTTTTTTATGATATTTGCGACTTTAGAACATATATTAACTCATATCTCTTTTTCGATTATTTCAATTGTGATTACGATTCATTTCATGACCTTATTAGTTCACGAAATTATAGGACTACGTGATTCGTCGGAAAAAGGGATGATAGCTACCTTTTTCTCTATAACAGGATTATTAGTTTCTCGTTGGATTTCTTCGGGACATTTTCCGTTAACTAATTTATACGAGTCATTAATCTTCCTTTCATGTAGTTTCTTTATTATTCATAGAATTTCCAAGAAATTGAACCATAAAAATGATTTAAGCACAATAACTAACCCAAGTACTATTTTTACCCAAGGCTTCGCTACGTCGGGTCTTTCAACTGAAATGCATCAATCCGCAATATTAGTACCTGCTCTACAATCTCAGTGGTTAATGATGCACGTAAGTATGATGTTATTGAGCTATGCAGCTCTTTTATGCGGATCGTTATTATCAATCGCTTTTCTAGTCATTAGATTTCGAAACAACATCAATGTTTTTTGTAAAAGCAATAATTTCTTAATTAGATCATTTTTCTTTGGTGAGATTAAATACTTGAATGAAAAAAGAAGAAGCGTTTTTAAAAAAACTTCTTTTCTTTCATTTCGAAATTTTTACAAATATCAATTGACTCAGCGTTTGGATTATTGGAGTTATCGTATGATTAGTTTAGGGTTTACCTTTTTAACCATAGGCATTCTTTGTGGAGCAGTATGGGCTAATGAAGCATGGGGATCTTATTGGAGTTGGGATCCCAAGGAAACTTGGGCATTTATTACTTGGACCATATTCGCGATTTATTTACATACTAGAACAAATAAAAGTTTACAAGGTACGAATTCGGCACTTGTAGCTTCTATAGGATTTTTTATAATTTGGATATGCTATTTTGGGGTCAATCTATTAGGAATAGGTTTACATAGTTATGGTTCATTCACATTAGCATCTAATTGAATAAGCTACATGAAAGATACATAAGAATATCGGCCCATATATAACGTCGGCCCATATGTAACGAAAGTTTGCTTGTTCGAGTTTTTGTTTTGACAATTCAAAACAAAAACTCGAAATGCATCTCATTACAATTCTAATTCACTTTATTTTTTTGCGTTGTACAGTGAACGATTTAAAAAATCTTAAAATTAAAGAATTATAAGACTTTTTGTCTCATTTCATTAATGAAACACTATCCATAAAAGTAATTAGATAGGATAGCTTGTACCCTGTCAACTGATAACGAGAGAACGAAATCAGGATAAATACCAATTCCTATTACGGGTAGAAAGATACAGATTGAAACAAATAGTTCTCGTGGTCCAGAATCCAAAAAATTAGAGTGTGGAACATTAAATAGCTTGTATCCATAGAACGTCTGACGTGACATAGATAATAAATAAATAGGAGTTAATATAATTCCAATTGACATTACAAAAGTAATTAGTATTTTTGGCATTAAAAGATATTTTGGACTAGTAATTATTCCAAAAAATACTACTGATTCCGCAACAAAACCACTCATTCCTGGCAATGCAAGAGAAGCCATCGAGAAACTACTGAACATGGTAAATATTTTTGGCATTGGGATAGATATCCCTCCCATTTCGTCGAGATAAACAAGACGTATTCTATCACAACTCGTTCCCGACAAGAAAAAAAGTGCAGCACCAATAAATCCATGAGAGAGTATTTGTAAAATGGCTCCATTGAGTCCCATGTCGGTTATAGAACCAATTCCTATAATTGTAAAACCCATGTGAGATACAGAGGAATAGGCTATTCTCTTTTTTAAATTGCGTTGACCGAGAGAAATTAAAGCTGCATAGATTATTTGCATCGTTCCAACTATTACCAACCAGGGAGAAAATATGGAATGAGCGTGGGGTAATAATTCCATATTGATCCGAATCAATCCATATGCTCCCATTTTTAATAAGATTCCAGCTAGAAGCATACATGTACTGTAATGTGCTTCTCCATGGGTATTTGGTAACCATGTATGTAGGGGTATAATCGGCGATTTGACAGCATAAGCAATAAAGAAACCAAAATATAATATTATTTCCAATGCCACAGGATATGATTGATTAGTTAATCTTTCAAAATCTAATGTTGGTTCATTGGAACCATATAAACCCATACCCAGAACTCCTATTAAGAGAAAAATAGAACCCCCTGCTGTGTACAAAATAAATTTTGTAGCCGAGTAGAGACGTTTTTTTCCCCCCCACATGGATAAAAGTAAGTAAACAGGAATTAATTCTAACTCCCACATGATGAAAAAAAGTAAAAGGTCTCGAGAAGAAAATGGTCCTATTTGACCGCTGTACATTGCTAACATCAGGAAATAGAAAAACCGCGAATTTCGCGTAACTGGCCAAGCCGCTAAAGTAGCCAAAGTAGTAATAAATCCTGTCAGTAAAATAGGTCCTATGGAAAGTCCATCGATTCCCAGTCTCCAGTGAAAATCCAAAATATCGATCCATTTATAATCTTCCTCCAATTGGATTAATGGATCGTCCAATTGAAAATGATAACAGAATGCATAGGTTGTTAGAAGGAGTTCTAATAAACATATACAAAGAGTATACCATCTAAACATCTTATTTCCTCTATGAGGAAAAAAGAAAATTGAGGAACCCGCGAATATCGGCAAAACAACAAGTGTTGTTAACCAAGGAAAATAACTCGTGATAAAGACAAGATATGTTTTGACCAGAAAAACCCGTGCTCGGAATAATAAATTTTATCGAGTACGGGCTTTTGTCGGTAAAGAGGAATCAAATGATTCAAGTGGAGTTTTTTGTAACGTATCAATAAGATAGACCCATGCTGCGAGTTGTTTCATGCCATAAATAAACACGGACACTCAAAAAATCTGTTGGGCAGGCGGATTCACATCTCTTACAACCTACACAGTCCTCGGTTCTTGGTGCGGAAGCAATTTGCTTAGCTTTACATCCGTCCCAAGGTATCATTTCCAATACATCTGTAGGGCAGGCTCGTACACATTGAGTACACCCTATACATGTATCATAAATTTTTACTGAATGTGACATTGAATCTATAAATTCCAGTTTTGAGCATAAAAAATTTTCGATCTGGTAAAATAAAATTAGTAGTAAATGAATCATATATTTATATTGTAGACACCAGACGAAGCAGTGGTTTATCAAAATTTGGAGAATCAATATATTTCTAAATCTGTTCATGAGAAAAGTCCAAGAGACTTTGATTTCTCTTTCAACAACCATGATCATGTGAGTTGCACATGTGAATTCAAATTGACCAACAAATTGGTCAATATTTCAATATTAATTTACTATTGAATATGAAATGAAAATATTTCATATTCAATAGTAAATTAATTTTTATTTAATATAGTAGAATGTCTAGTCTAATAGTAGAATATCTAATAGATACATTTTCTATGTAATGTTATGTATCTTATAATCATAACTAATTATTCAACAAATTCGATTGATTGATACGAGTTGATTTTTTGTTACGATGGATTGATGAAACAATAGCTAGCCCAATAGCTGCTTCAGCAGCCGCAACGGCTATAACAAAGATTGAGAAAATGTCGCCTTTTAATTGGCGACTATCAAATATATCAGAAAATGTTACGAGATTGATATTAACTGAATTGAGTATAAGCTCAAGACACATAAGTGCTCTAACCATCTTTCGACTTGTGATCAATCCATAGATACCGATAGAGAATAAATAGACACTCAAAAAAAGTACATGCTCGAACATCATTGACTAACTCCTTATCAATCTCGATTCATTTCAATATGAACAACAATTCAACCGATTCGATTGATTAGAATAGAACGATTACAGAACAAAAGAAAGTATTGGCAATAGATAGATTTAATTAAAAATCTTATAAAAACCTTAAACCTTTCCGTTTATTTTATTTATTTAGAATTTATAAATCTTAGAATTAAATTCTAAGTATTTATTATTGACGAGCCATAGTAATTGCTCCTATCAAGGAAACTAAAAGAATTATGGAAATGAGTTCAAACGGAAGATAAAAATCTGTTGATAAATGAATCCCAATTTGTTGAATGTTACTTATTAGATCCTGTTCTATAATTTGGCTTGATCTTGTAGTCCAAATAATTCCGTACCATGAGGTATCTGGGATAATAGTAATTATTGAAAAAAGAATACTTGTACAAACTAGTGAAGTGACCCCATCCCCAATGGTCCAAAAATAGGAATCATTGGAGTATTCTGAACCATTCATGAACATTACAGCAAATATGATTAAGACATTTATGGCTCCAACATAAATAAGGAGCTGTGCGGCAGCTACAAAATAGGAATTCGATAGAATATATAATAAGGATATACAAACAAGAACCAATCCCAACGAAAAGGCAGAAAAAATGGGACTGGTAAGTAGTACTACTCCCAGACCTCCTAATACAAGAACTGATCCAAAAAATACTACAAGAATATCATGTATTGGTCCAGGTAAATCCATTATTAAAATAATAAATTAATAAATAAGTCGAAATATTTCATGACCGTACTGAATGGTCCAGGAAAGGAAAAGGGGTTACCCCATTTTTTTCTTGTATATGATACGTTCCTAATTGAATTAAAGTATTTTTATATGGATTAATGTAGATGTAGATATAGATAAAATTTTCGAGAAAAGAGTAATGGGAATTGTATATTTCGAAATCATCACGAAAAATATACTCTCAGTTTAAATCAAAGAATGATTCTCAACAATCAATAGTTATTAGTTATTATTTGTAGTTACTGACCAACCAAAATAAAAAAAGCTTGGATCCTTTATATCAAAACAAAATCTTAGTAATTGGTAATCGTTCTTGAATCAAAGGATTTATCTTTGTCTATTTTGATTTGAATCGAATTCATAACTGTTTGAATTGTGTAATCTCCAATTATTGACATTGGTAAACGACCCAAAGCAATCTGATTATAATTCAATTCGTGACGATCAGAAGTAGAAAGTTCATATTCTTCAGTCATTGATAAACAGTTTGTTGGACAATACTCGACACAATTACCACAAAATATACAGACCCCAAAATCAATACTATAATTAAGCAATTGTTTCTTTTTAATATCTCTTTCAAATTTCCAATCAACAACGGGTAAATCTATCGGGCATACACGAACACATACTTCACAAGCAATACATTTATCAAATTCAAAGTGGATTCGACCACGGAAACGCTCTGATGTGATCGATTTTTCATAAGGATATTGAATAGTTATAGGTAAACGATTTGTGTGGGATAAGGTAATTACGAAACTTTGACCAATATACCTTGCAGCTCGTATTGTTTGTTGACTATAATTCATGAACCCAGTCACCATAGAGAACATATTGTAAATATCCAGGAAAAAATTGATGTTTCTTTCTCTTGTTTGAAAGAGGTTATGAATCTGGAATATCGTTATCGTATTTTGTTATTTATAGTGAAACAAGTTGGGAAGAAGTTGTCAATAATAGATTACCTAGAGAAATAGGTAAAAGAAATTTCCATCCAAGATTTAATAGCTGGTCCATTCTCATCCTAGGCAAAGTCCATCTTGTTGTGATAGGAATGAACAGAAACAAATAAGCTTTAGCTAATGTAATAAAGATATCAATTGTCATTCCAAAGACTCCGGCCATTTTATTTATTCCGAAAAGTTCAGGAGTAGATATGTACGGAATAGATAAATTCCACCCACCTAAGTAAAGAACTGTTACAAATAATGAAGAAAGTAATAGATTTAGGTAAGAAGCAATATAAAATAAACCAAATTTGATACCTGAATATTCGGTTTGATAACCTGCTACTAATTCCTCCTCTGCTTCCGGTAAATCAAATGGCAATCTCTCACATTCGGCTAGAGAAGAAATTAGAAAAACAATAAACCCTATAGGTTGACGCCACAGATTCCACCCCCAAAAACCATATTTTGACTGTGCTTCAACTATATCAACTGTACTTGAACTATTAGATAATCATAGTCGATAATAACATCACTGTTCCCATCGCTATTCCAAAACCGTACATGAAACTTTAGCTTCATACGGCTCCTCTATGGCCACAAATAAATGTAAGGACTGGTTCGGCATTATCGCCCCCTTTGGAGGGTAGATCGAATAAAGATACATCGGAGAGTCCCAAATTAGACCAATGGAATTCCGTCCGCTAGAATAAGAAAAAAGTGCTTCCGAATTGATCTCATCCTTATAATGATAATTTTTCTTTGTTCGGTAATAACTTAATCTTTCAATAAAATACTTGTTATCAATATATCTCGTTATCAATATATATATATAACTATCAATATATATATAATTAGTAGGCATTGGTTAATTAGTAGGCATTAGTTCATGAATCATGATAAGAATTCCGTATGTATATGTATGAATACGGATATAGGAAAGAAAAAATAAATAAAGATCTTTTTTATTTTATTAAAATTTTTATTCATTCATTCGAATATTGCATTCCATTTCTTTTGTTCCTCTTCTGTCTCAGAAGAGAAGAGGGTATTTTATTTAGAAAAAAAATAAAGGATTAATTCGTTCTTGATAGTCATTTCTTTAATCAGTGAATAGGAGCATACTCGAGATCGGAATCCTCGGGAGGTACTGCTTGATCATTTCTACCAACTTAAAGCCCTTATTATGATTCGTTTTATGCAGAAATATCTCTTTTTTTGATACCTTACATTATTCCCATTACTAATCCTTTGTGTACCTTGGTGTTCCTAACTGTCCACCGATTTTTGATTGATCCCCGGTATGGTAATACATACAAGACAGTAGTGGAAACTCCATACAGTTGATCTTTTGCACCCGCTTCAAGATATGATAACTAATCAAACAAAGAATCTCAATCTTGGGGTAAACAGTTTATGCTGCTTATGTTTACTTTCACTTTATTCTTGTACATAGGGAATGAGATTTTCTCTTCTTACTGCAAATTTATAAGTTGTTTTGTTTCACTCATATAACTATCCGGTTTAACTCATCAATGAATGAAAAAAAAAAATATCTATTCAATACATTCAACCTCTTTTCTTTATTTATTTATTTCTAGGAGAGAGGTAAAAGTTCATGTTCCAACGAATCACACGTAGAGATATTGATAACACACATAGAGTTAATGGTATTTCATAACTAATAGATTGAGCAGCAGCTCGTAGACCACCTGAAAAAGAATATTTATTATTCGATCCATATCCTGACATAAGAAGCCCAATAGGGGCAATACTTGAAATGGTGATCCATAAAAAAACACCTATACTGATATCACCTAAAACAAGGCGGTTCCCAAAAGGAATTACTAAATAACTTAGTAGAATTGATATGACCGCTATAGACGGTCCGACACTAAACAAACGAATATCTCCTCTAGATGGGAGTAAGTCCTCCTTAAAAAGTAATTTAGTCCCATCTGCTAGAGCTTGAAGAATTCCCAACGGACCAGCATATTCAGGCCCAATACGTTGTTGTATCGTTGCGGATATTTCTCTTTCTAACCACACAATTACTAGTATCCCTATTATGATTCCAAATATAAGGGTAAAAATGGATACAAACATCCATATGAGTCCATAGATTTCTTTTATGGATTCCGATGTAGAAAAAGAATTGATAGCTTGTACTTCTGTCGTATCAATTATCATTTCAACGATCAACTTCTCCCATAATGATATCTATACTACCTAGTATCGTCATGATATCAGCCAATTTCATTCTTTTAACTAGCTGAGGAAGAATTTGCAAATTGATGAAACCGGGTGGACGAATTTTCCATCTCCAGGGGAAAACGCTATTATCTCCTATCAAATAAATTCCTAATTCTCCTTTGGGGGCTTCCACTCTGACATAAAGTTCTTGTTTCGACAATTCAAAATTGGGTGAAGGTTTTTTACTAATAAATCTATATTCAAAATTATTCCATTCGGAATTTTTTGCTCTATCAAAGCGTCGTACTTCTAAATTCTCATAGGGACCCCCAGGAATTCCTTCTAGAGCCTGTTGAATAATTTTTATAGATTCCCCCATTTCACCCATTCGTACTAAATAACGAGCTAATGAATCTCCTTCTTTTTGCCATTGGACTTCCCAATCGAATTCATTGTAACATTCATAATGATCAACCTTACGAAGATCCCATTGGATTCCAGAAGCTCGTAACATTGGTCCTGATAAACCCCAATTTATTGCTTCCTCTCCACCAATAATGCCCACTCTTTCAACTCGTTCCAAAAAAATGGGATTCCGTGTAATAAGTTTTTGATATTCAACAACTCCTGTTAAAGAATAATCGCAGAAATCCAAACATTTATCTATCCAGCCATAAGGTAGATCAGCAGCTACTCCTCCGATGCGGAAATAATTATGCATCATTCGCATACCTGTGGCGGCTTCGAATAGATCATATAACAATTCTCTCTCTCTGAAAATATAGAAAAAAGGAGTCTGTGCACCGATATCCGCCATAAAAGGTCCAAGCCATAACAAATGAGAAGCTATACGGCTCAGTTCTAGCATAATTACTCTTATATAACTGGCTCTCTGAGGTATTTGAACATTTTCCAATTGTTCTGGTGCATTTACCGTTATTGCCTCTGTGAACATAGTAGCTAAATAATCCCAACGTGTTACATAAGGGAGATATTGTATAATTGTTCGGTTTTCTGCTATTTTTTCCATCCCTCTGTGTAAATATCCCAATATGGGTTCACAATCAATAACATCTTCACCATCGAGAGTAACGATCAGTCGAAGAACACCATGCATTGATGGGTGGTGAGGACCCATATTAACTATCATAAGAGCTTTTCTTGTAGCCGGTACAGTCATATTTTTTTATTCCTTAATTCATTATTCCACGAATTTCTCAAAACGAAGTTCATCAAAATGAAAAATCCAATAAAATCTAATACTAATAAAATAAATATGAAAAAAAAATTCAAACGATTAAATTAACGATTTTTTGGCTCCCGAATATCCAACTGACCCATTAATTTTTTATAATGGACTCTATTTTTCTTTGACAAATAAGCCAAGAGCCGTTGACGTTTTCCCAGAATTATTCGTAGACCTCTTTGCGATAAAAAATCTTTTTTGTGCAATTCCAAATGTGTAGTAAGTCTACGTATCTTACTGGTGAAACTGAATACTTGAAATTCAACAGAACCCTTGTTTTCTTCTTTTTCTTCTTGTGAAATGACTGAGATGAATGAATTTTTCATCCTTTTTCTATCTTTTTTTTTCTTTCCCATGAATTTTACTTTACCGAATCGATCAGGAAAAATAAAAATAATAATTATTATGCCAGTTATTTTAATCTAGTACACACAAAAATTATTATTTTTTTTCTATTTTTTTTTTATTTTATCCAAATCAAATTGAAAATTTGATTTGAATAGAAAAGAAAGGGAAAATACATTTCTGCATTCATGGAAGAGAATGATTTCTTTGTACCTAAAAAGATTCTGCTGATTTAGTCCTAGATCCAATTGAGTTGATACGCCATTAAATCCGTATCATGTACCAAAATGTAATACAGCGTATACGTATATCTTTTAGCTTATATGCCATGGGAAGGTTACAATTCTGAAGCGTGGATACATATATATCCTTGACATACTGAAACGACTGCCATTATTGGTATTAAACCAATAGCGATTCATACAAGCTAAATCTTCTAATCGGTAATTGGGCCAAAGAAACAATTTGCATTTCATGAATTTATTTGTATCTGTATTAGTATTAAAATGCTTGTCCTCATTCAAAAATTTTCCAGAGTTTCTTATGTTGTTTTCATTGCAAAATATTAGATTTCTATCCACAAAATTCCAATTACGAGAATTAAAACAAATTAGAATTCTCAATTCTCTACGACGTCTAGGAGATATAATATTTTCAGGAACAAGGAAATCATAATGACTTTTGTCTCCATCCACAAGCATATTGCCGTGTCTTGCAATGGGTTTATCAAAATTCTTCTTATCAACATATCTTTTTTTTATGCATTTTCTCTTAGTTTGGTGCTTAATTTTATCGATCAATGAAATACCTAATGTTTGATATATAATATATTTTCCATCCCTTTTTATAGATAGACGAATCGGTTCGATAATCAATATTCCCCTTTTTATCAATTCTGTAAGAGCTAGATCCTTCTGAATTAGCATTACATCCAGATGCATCTCTCCTCTTTGAATCGAGGATATAGCAATTCTCCTTGGATTTATCAGTCTAAGTAGGAGACAATATACCTTAATATTATTGATCATTCTTAGATTCATGGAGTCATCCCATCTTAATTGAAAAAGGAAATATTTTTTCAGGAAGAAATCTAGTTCTGCTTCCTTCTTTTTCTTGGATTGTTTTTTCTTTTTACCTTTTTTAATGTCTGATCTCGCGTAATTGTCTTCAACATTTTTTTTTTTGTTTTGTTTTCGTAAATCTGATCCAAGATTTTCTTGTCCCTGTTGTTCGTTTTTTTCTTGGTTGGAATTTTCTGATTTAAAATAATCTTGTTGATTAGATGATATCTGAATATTTTTATTTTTATTTTTATTTATGTTTATGCTTTTGTTTTGGCTAATATTTTCATAGAAATAAAAATGAAAATGAAAAAGAAGTAATTTGATTGGTATGATCCATGGTTTAATCTTATATGCATCAAAAAGTGGCACAAATTCCGGGAAGAACCAAGGTTCTAGATTTGATATGGTACGATAAACCTTTTCTTGATTCATTCCCATCCAATCAAAAAAGTGTTTTTTTTGATTGGATGGTTTAATTCCTTGATGAATTGTAGGAGAAAAAATATCTTTTTTTTTCAATTTTGTGATAATTTTGTTTTCAGTCTTAGTATTTTTCTTAATTTTGGTACTGATATGCGTATTGGTCCAGGTATCGATGTTGATATTTTTTCTAAGATAAAAATGGAGAATTCTACAACCAAAATATTTTCTATCCAGATTTTTATGTGTAGCAATAATATATTCCTTTTCTAGATAATTACTAATAGCTATACTTACCAATACATAAAATGATTCGGGTTTCAGTGTATTGAAATTGTATGGAATTTCTTGGTCTCCTTTTACTTGTAATGTTGATTCATAAATATACGAGTCCTTCCTATTCCCATAATTCATATATTTATGTGATAAAAGATCATATCTGTAGTGTTTTTTAAATTTTTCTTTTTGTTGACTCGTCAATGAATCCACTGCCATTGCATAGTAATTTTGTTTCATGTAATGTATTAATTGGTCTTTTTCTTTTTTATGTGAATCAAATTTCATTGATTTTTTATTTTGAATCGTAGAACGTTGGTTGATTCTATTTCGCCATTTTTGCGGTATTAATCGAGACCATTTTGTCTGAGATAAATTGTATTGATAATGGCCCTTTAACCAGTTTTTCCATTCATTCATTCCAAACTTATGAATTTTCTTTTGCTTTGATTTGGAATCAAATATTCCTCGTGTCATACAATAATCCTTGATTTTATCCTTAATAAAAGGATGGGTCTTGGGATATTTAAGTACATATCTCAAGTGATACTTGTTAAGTAATTGGGTTTGTGATATTTTGTAAAATACATATGCTTGGGACAAGGAAGATAAGTCATAAAAATAATATATATTTGAATTATTATTACTGATAATAGTATTATTACTGATATTAGTATTAATAAACGATTTTTTTATAGTCGAAATAAAGTTCATTGTATTTTGATCTGTTTCATTAATTCCTTCTTTATTTGTTTTATCGTTGTAAATCGATTTTGTGATAATTTTTTTTGTTGATTCAAAGAAAAGTTGTGCATTGATCCTAAAAATGGTGATCATATGTAGAAAGATATCTATGTATATTTTTTCAATGAATGATTTCATAAAAAATTTTAATTTACGTATAAATTGGATCTTTTTTCTTTTAAATATCTGCAAAATATCTTTCTGTGAATCTGATTTTTTATCATCACAAGTTAGAACTATTTTTTTCTTGTCTTTTGTGATTCGTTCTAGTTCTATTTGATTCCTGATTGTGACTGTCCTATCAGCAAGATCCTTTATTTTTTTTTCTATGAGTGAATAATTTGCCCAATTCATGGATCGAATTCGAATGGTCGATTCGCGAATAATCTTATTTTTGATTTTAGAATCTCTTACATTTTCATTCGGTTCATATACTTTTACCTTCCTCAATTCAAATAAGGAAATGGGGTTTATTTTTTCAAGTTCCTTCATTTTTTGTTTTATAACTAGAACTATTTTGATAACCCATCTTTTTTTTTCTTTTAAAACTTTTAGAACGAAAAAAAATTTCTTTTTTACTTTTCTAATTCTTTTTTGGAGTTCTTTATAAATGGGTTCAAAAAAAGAAGGTCGTTTTCGGGGAGAACCAAAAGGAACTTCTGCTTCCATTCCCCAGATTGTTAAAAAACAAAAATTTTCTTTTTTTCCTATTTTTCTCATTGGATCTCTATGATGAGATCGTATTTCAGATCTTCGCCAAGGTTTAAGACAGAAAGGAAATAGAATCTTTATCTGAATACCGTCTGTTAACCAATCTTTGGGAAATTCTGTTTCCGATAATTGAACACCATTATAGGTGCATTTAACATGCATTTCTCTGTTCCATTCTTTCAAATCTTCATACCACTCGGGGAATTGGAATAATAACATACGGCCAATATTTTTAGCTATTATCAATGAGGGTAATATAATGTGTTTTCTAAGAAAGGATTGGGTTACTAACATCGAACCTCTTATTGTTTGAGCAAATATAATGCTATCCCAAGTTTCTGATATTGCTATCCGTTCATTTTCCTCTTTTTTCTCCTTTTCTTTTGTCTTTTCCTCCTCAAAATCGGAAATTTTCAATTCTGGTTCTCTCTCGACCGAATTCCTAAAAATGAGATTCATCATTTCAGAGATATAAAAAGAAGAAAAAAAAAATGTTTTGTCTATTCGATCTAAAAAAAGCGGGGAATGCACATTTGCTTGAAACATTTCCCAAGTAACTGTTTTACGTCTTTGAGTACGCATGGATCCCTTTATTATATCCCGACGAAAATCCGATTGTTGTGAGTAGCGTATCAAAGCCACCTCTTCCGCTTGATCACTATTAATAGTATTATTCGTATTAGTAATAGAATTGGTATTATGCTCGTTATCAGTATAAATTACCACACGTTTGGCTTTTCTTGAACGAATTTCATGATCTTCCGTCGATTTTTCCTCATTTTCTTCCTCCTGTTCTTCCAGAACATTGGTCAATTTATATGACCATCGAAAAACCTTTTTACTGATTTCTTCTATTCCAATAGATTCATTTCTAGTTGTTGTTTGATCGTTTGGATCAGTTGTAATTACATCGAATACAAATTTGAAAAATTTTGCTTGACTTTCTGAATCAATTTTTATTTGTTCTGAACAGTTTTTTAAACTAAAATTGGGTGTGAATTCAAAAGAAAATGAGGTTAGGGAATTACCAATATAATTAAAAAATGATTTATCACCATCAAGAGAATTTTTTTGATGTTCAAATTCTCGGAAATTATTAGGAAGTAGCCCATGGATCTTATTTATCCAAAGACTTTTTATGTAATCTTCCATATAAGGGGTTAAATCATTCATGATTGTACGTAAATCAAATTTTTTTATTGTTCCACGATATGGGCCGCTCAATAAAGGATCATATGTTTTGGTCAAGCATTCTTGTTTATTCTCATGATTGCAAAATCTGATCCTTTTTTCGAGCATATCTAGAGATAGAAATCCCTTTTCTTTTTTTTCTTTTTCTAGAGCTTTTATTCGACTTATTAATTCATTGCTCAAGTTGTATTTTTTTTGTTCATTGGTATAAACCCCCAAATTATACAGGTATCCATGGGATAATTTTTTTGTCGTGTACAAAGACATTTTTCGTTCTATCATTTCCGAAAAAGTCGATAAACTAGGTGGATATGTAAAAGATATTTTTTGTTTCCCATTACTTGGACATGTATAAAAAAAATATTGTGACATTTCATTTCGTACAGCATTTTCAAACCGATCATTTTTTATATATCGCAATGGACAATTCCATCGTTTATAATCGAAAAGAAAAGTCACAAGAGGTTTTTCAAACCAGAAATAAGTCTTTTCATTTTTCTCTTCTTTAAGTCTTCCCAATTCCCAATTATCTTGATACCTATCAAGATAAGAATCTTCGTAAACTGGGCTATCTTTATAGCATGTCTCTTTAAAGTGAAAGTGGAATTCCCCCTTTGTTTTTTCCTTTCCATTCACTCGGATCTCTTCCGTTTCATCTATTTTTTCCGGATCTTCCTGTTCTTCCGAACAAAGGGGAGGGTCTTCTTCGGCGGATCCCTCTTGTTCCTGTTTAGTCTCCTTCGTTTCGAAAGTAGTTTCTACATCGCTTTCTTCCTCACTTTCTCCCCTTTCTTCCGTTTCTGAGGTTTCTTTCAGTTTCTTAGTGACAATAGGCGACGGCATTCTGCCTAAATAGTAGACACAGGTGATAAATAAGAGAATACTAAAGATTCGAGCCATAGAATTTCTCAATTCTGACACAAGGTACTTATTAGATCGAATAGAATGATTTTGCCGTATCCAGAATAATACCAATCCAACCCATTTCATGAATAAAATGTGACCAATTAACCAACCAACAAAACTACTTGTTACAAATAACATCTTGTTGTTGCATCGAAACATATAAATGTTGACTAATCTGGCTAACGTTGAACTTGGTAAAATGAAATGGTTGAATAATTGAAAAATTAGATTATTCAGGAATACACATTGAATGCTGAGATTACGCATTGAATTTCTGGTAGTAGATC